CTTGTCAGATATATTGGTCCATACGGGAATTCCCCGTTATCTCCCCCGATCGAGATATCCTCTGTTTCGCCCAAGAAAGATTAATTAAATCATCAAAAATTTGGAGCGTGAAGTGCATTAGATCCATTTTGGGGGGAACTCCGATTACTATTATAATTAGAAGAATTTATGGTTAGCTTAGTGGAACTAAAAAACTTAAGTATCCAGGCTCCGTTTAGAAAAAGCCCAATTGGAAATAGATCCATGATTACTATTTGTATCATAAACAATTTCTTTTTGTAAAGAGAAGCCATCTCAAACTCTTAATAAATCGAGTAATATTCATATTCATATGCATGAATACATCAAATTTTTGGCGGAAGGCATAAAAATTGAAAAAGGGGGGGAAGTCATAACAAAAAGAAGCGGTAATGGAAGCATTTGTCCTATATGTACAAATCCAAATCGGGCGTATCTTTACCCGGAGTAGAGCATAAACCTAAAAAGATTAACAGGGCCCATTCAGGAACAAGAAAACGACATTGTGATTTGGATTAGATCTCGATGAAACAATATATCAATAAGAAGTTAATTCGATAAGTTTAGTGACTTCTTTTTTTTTCTTTTCTATTACAAGAATATTATACGAAAAGGAGTAAAAACCCGTCTTTTTTGAAAAATCGAAGAAAAGTCCTTTCGTTAGAAGTCAGAAAGAGCCTTCTACGAATATAAAAAAAGAAAGAGGATTGGAATCTGCACATTGATTTCTTTTTTTTTTGCAATTTTTTGTTGAACCGTATGCACCAAAAGGCGCCTGTACGGTCCGTAAGGGATATAATTTTACCCTAATCAACCGACTTTATCGAGAAAGATTACTTTTTTTAGGACAAGAGGTTGATAGCGAGATCTCGAACCAACTTATTGGTCTTATGGTATATCTCAGTATCGAGAATGATACCAAAGATCTCTATTTGTTTATAAACTCTCCTGGCGGATGGGTTATCCCTGGAGTGGCTATTTATGATACAATGCAATTTGTGCGACCAGATGTACAGACAATATGCATGGGATTAGCCGCTTCAATGGGATCTTTTATCTTGGCCGGAGGAGAAATTACCAAACGTCTAGCATTCCCTCACGCTTGGCGCCAATGAGGTTTTTATTTGAGAGAAAAAAAGAAGACTATGCCTTCACCATATGAATATTAAGTAATAATAGCATGGCACTTTGAATTCGATATCAAAATAAAAAATTTTTTATTGTTTTTTTCAAAACATTTGATTATGTATCGAGAGAGTAGTATGAGATAAAAGGTATTTCCTGTTTTTTAGATTGGAGATTCCAGTTCAGCGTCACAAACTTTTTATTTTCACATCAGAGGGCTTAGTTGTGTTCTGAAAGAGTTCGAAAATAAAAAAAAAAAGATTCTTTTTTTTTCCTTAATTTTACAAAAAGCAACTTTGGGATTGCTGAAACACAGACAAACCAAATAATATTAATAATAAATATATATAAAGCAACGGAACCATCATAGTATTTTTGAACTCCTACGAAAGGAAGGGTGGTAATGTGATCATTTACCGATCTGGGTCTGATAGATCCTATTTTTTCTTTGATGGGAGGTAAAGGTCAATTTTATTATCGAGCCGTATGCAATGCATAAAAGATGCCCGTACGGTTGTGGTTGTTCAATTCTATCTTTTTTTTTATTCTGTATCTTTCTTTTCTATTCATCATGCAAAATGGAGGAACCCCTCTTTTGTTATATCATCAGGGTAATGATTCATCAACCTGCTAGTTCTTTTTATGAGGCACAAACGGGAGAATTTATCCTGGAAGCGGAAGAGCTGCTAAAACTGCGTGAAACCCTCACAAGGGTTTATGTACAAAGAACGGACAAACCCTTGTGGGTTGTCTCGGAAGACATGGAAAGAGATGTTTTTATGTCAGCAACAGAAGCCCAAGCTTATGGAATTGTTGATCTTGTAGCGGTGGTTGAGTAAAAAGCCCGGATTTTTTTCGCGCAAATTCTCGATTTCCTATTTTCTATTTTTGCTGAATTTACTAGAAAATTAAATAGAAGTAATTAAAAATCATCAGGTTAGGATCGATCTAAACCAGCCCATTATTTATATGATATGATTCAACATGCCAACTATTAAACAACTTATTAGAAATACAAGACAGCCAATCAGAAATGTCACAAAATCCCCCGCGCTTCGGGGATGCCCTCAGCGTCGAGGAACATGTACTAGGGTGTATGTGCGACTCGTTCAGATCATGAGCTGGAATAAAAGAAAGAAAACCTTTTCTAGTATCAATGATCAGTACCGGGGAATCGGATAGAATAGAAAAAGAAGTCCGTTCAATTAAGTATAAAAAAAAAAAGAATCTATCCCTTCTATTGTGTATGAAATTTATGGTTTCCGTTGGTGCAAATCCAATCACCTCAATTTAAGATGAGAAGCAATTCTCCATTGGTAGCAAAAGGTTATCCATTAAGCGGAGAAAATCCTACTTAAAAATAAAAACATAAAACTTAGGCCCCTCTTGCAAGAACGGACTAACAGGGTTAGCTACCCAGCCAACTTTCATAATTAAATACCGTTACTGTGTAAGTAGATCTAATCGTGAAAGACCTATTACTGGCTAATTCATGGGTAGAGCCAAAGAATGTGAACTATACAAGTTACCAATAACATTGATTAAATGAAGTAAAGGCTCCGGTGTATAGAGAAAACCTCACCGTTTAAGAAGTAACCATATAAACGAAGGAAGCCACTATTTCTTTATCCATTTATATTTTTTTATTTATTATATTTTGATACCTAGTAAAATCAAATTTCTTATTTCGAAGTGAAATGTCTAGAAAAAAGAAAAATAGTGGTCGGGAAGGTTATAGTAGCCAAAGTCATTGGAATTTTTAGTTTATACATTGGAAAAAAGCTTTGTTATTAATAGACTAGGGAAGGGAAAAAGAATAACTGAAAGAAAGGAAATCTATTAGTTATTCGTCAAAGTTTCATTTATTCAATGACCAGAATTAGACGGGGAAATATAGCTCGGAGACGTAGAACAAAAATTCGTTTGTTTGCATCAAGTTTTCGAGGGGCTCATTCAAGACTTACTCGAACAATTACTCAACAGAAAATAAGAGCTTTGGTTTCGTCGCATCGGGATAGGGATAAGCAAAAGAGGAATTTTCGCCGTTTGTGGATCACTCGAATAAACGCAGTAATTCGTGAAATAGGGGTATCCTATAGTTATAGTAGATTAATACACGATCTATATAAGAAACAGGTTCTTCTTAATCGTAAAATACTTGCACAAATCGCTATATCAAATAAAAATTGTCTTTATATGATTTCCAATGAGATCAAAAAAGAAGTAGATTGGAAAGAATCCACCGGAATAATTTAAACGGAGTTCCCCGGAGAATGAACTCCGGGAGGGTAAAGTCAAAATAAATATGATAAAAAAAGTAAAATTGAATGAACACACTCAAAAAAATCTTTATTCTTGCCCGATTCCTTTTTTTCTTACGACACGATAATTCAATCTCTATTTTTCATATTTTTCGAACAAAACATAAATCTGCGTTTGAGTTCGGATTTTACTTTTTTTTAGTCAAGTGAATAAAGAGTAAGCCTACTATTTATTTCTGGCTCGAAGACCCGCAGTTCTGGTGGTCGACTCGGTTCTTTCAAACTGTTTCTCATTATTAAGAAAAGGTAACAAAGATAAAATACGAGCTTGTTTTATAGCAATAGTAATTAATCGTTGTTGTTTCAAGGTCAATCTATTCACCCGTCTAGATAATATTTTTCCCTGTTCGCTAATAAATCGACTAATTAAACTCATGTTTCTATAATCAATTCGATCCCCCGATTGAATCGGGGGCAAACGCCTACGAAGAGATCGCTTGGATTTAAGAAAAGGCCGCTTGGATTTATCCATGGTTTGTTTAGTTTATTCCTTATCCCGAAAATCCTATTTCGGTCGGATCTAAAATGAATTAGAATAAATAGGATTTGGTTTGTTTATATTTAATTATGTTATATATAGAATATAGAATATTTAACTATGTTCTATATAGAATGTCATTTTTACCCTTCCTTGGAAGGGTTACATACATGTGCTCGATTCGATCTATTTCTTTATCTCCCCATGAATCGTATGTTTGTAACAAAATGGACAGAATTTTCTCAATTCCAATCGATTAGGCGTGTTGTGACGATTCTTTTCAGTAATATATCTAGAAATACCCGTTGATACCTTATTAACACCGTTTCGAACACAACCGGTACATTCCAAAATAACCGTTATTCGGACATCTTTCCCCTTGGCCATGAACCCCCTTTGGATTTTTGATTTACTCAACTCTTCTATTTTCGATCTGAAACGAAGAAGAAGGAAGGAAGGATAAATAGAAGTTATTAACTTGAAATCCAAAATTATGAAAAATTTCGCTGCAATCAATATACTAAAAATTTTAGAAACTTTCTTTTAAATCACAGTATTTCATTTACATTTTAAGTACCTTGTATAAGAGTCTTGTCCTAGATCTAGGCCCCACCCTGTTTATTCTACCTCCATCCCTAGTTAATTTTTGAATTGAATAATTATTTAATTCAAACTTGAACCCAAGTCTCGAAGCTGTTGAATACACCTTTTACTTTTTTTTTCTCTTTCCTCCCTCTTATTCTAAAAGAAAAAGGGAAAAAAGAGAAAAAGGTGGTAAAGGATTAGTCACAAATATTTAATTGTATCTCGAATCTTCGTTATTTGGTACCGTATCAATAACTAGAATCAAAAAAAGGGGAATGTCAACGCATCTGGGAAAAAACGATTAATCTCTATCAATAGACCTGCTAAAGACCCGAACCATAGAGTACTTAATACCGGTGCCACGGAAAGATATGTTTTTAGATCTCGCATTGAAAAATCTCCTTCCTTTTTTATTGTTTTATTGTAATCGAAAATAAAATGGTGATACATATATAATCAGATGCATATGCAGT